TGGAGCATCAGTGTCATCAGTTCACCGGCAGGACAAATAACTACTAGGTTTGTGCAAGAAAATCTTCTTGCGTGACGGGAAAGAGAGCTGGTGTCATTGGGGAAGCCTTCGTTTAAGTTGCGGGTTTGATTCGTTCCTTGTGAGCGTTAGTGAGTGGGGAATTGTAAGCTTTGAGCTTCAACAGGTTATACTTTTACATTAGCTTAGCAAACAAAGGGCGACCAGAAAAAAAGGCTTTCCTTCCTTTTTTCCCTTTGACATATATCCCAAGTACTTCTAAATAGAACTAGTGCCAAAGGTCAGTCAATTACTTTATAAAAGAGATGCTATTGCGCCTCCTGCGTTGCCATCTTCACGAACGAGACTGAACCATTTTACATTGTCCGAGCCGGAGGAGAGTCAAGCTCTACCCGAAACAGAACCCAGGCGGTTAAGCGGCATAGCGAGCTTCGGTCATGCGGTTTTTTGTTCATGTTCCCGTATCCTCGGGCGAAAGTCCCCCGGTGGGTAGAAATTCTCGGGATCTTTCTTCTCCTGACTGGACCATCCGATCAGTGCACCTATTTGATTTGAAAAGGGTGTTTTATTTTAGGGCACCTAAGGCAGCGGTTTTGCACATGCCTACCTATATTAAAGTCAAAAGTACATGCCACCACCAACCGCACTTAGGTTCTAAATCTAAGGTGACGTTGACCAAATAAAGTTCTTCGTCGTCTGACACCGCCAACCGGGAAGTAGAGGGAATCTAAGGCAGTTCACTCACTCGCTTAGCGCTTGTACTAAGGCATCTTTCCTAAGGTAGCTTGTTTCTTTCCTACAAGTTGAACTAGTTCCTGTTTATTCAATATATTATATATATATTAATATATTACCAATATAGCTAGAAATATAAAAAAAATATCGTTTAGCGTTTCTTCATTCAACAGAATAGAAGACCAATTTCCTTGCAAATATGAAAAACTACCTGGGCATAGCTATGATTCCCATAAGGATCATACTTTCTTGGTGGGTTATACCCCTCACTCCTCTCCGAGGGGACTTCCTTCTTTACTTTTCCTCTTCATCTTACGAGTCAGAACCCCTGTGCACATAAAAATTTCTTTTCCTAAGGATGATGGCAATATCAAGGAGAATTATAAGTAGTAAGTGGAGTGAATAATGCGCGATAGCTGTTATTTAAGCAAGGCAGTTTATCGAAACGGAATTGCGTGGCTCTACAAACAAATTAGAGTTTTTCTTTGAATGCGTTCCGCTCCCTTTGGAAGCCTTTATCATAAGGAAGTTTACTCCGCGAACTATAGAAATTCTAGTCCCTTACGTGTGTAGGGGGCCGGCAGGCCGGGTGCACTACTGGGATAGTTTACTCACTCGACTGAAAGGAAAAAGCTTCCTTCGCTCCTACTGGTACTATTTCTGTGCCTTAGCTCGTAGTTGTGTTAGCTGTAGTGCTGTCATAGACTGGAACAGAGCTGCCGCACCTCCTACATCTTTGTGTGGTACACGAGTCTAGCTGACCCTGAAAGGGCATTTATTGATGTTGCTCAAATTAAAGTTTTGCTTCTCCATACAAAGCGGACGGGTTTCATGCAAGTTGCACGATTGAAATGGGCGGCTAGGAAGGAAAAAGTAATGTAGGCCAAAAATCCCGAGAAAGATAGATAACAGGAGGAATGCTTACCGATTAGTAGATTAGAAGCATAGTCCTTAGCTTTTAGAAGCTAGGCAAGTCAACTGATTGACCTAACCCTTCTCTTCTTCCCTCCGATTTCGATCTCCTCTCTTCGTCTTCTTGATAGAAAGAGTCATTACTATAACTGAAATACATTGATGATGGTGACTCCGCATTTAAGAAAGCAGCTTACGGAAGAGAGAATCGTCCGCTTTCGGTTAGTGGCGGCTGATTACCAGTGTGACCCCTCTATCTCTGAGGTGCGGTTAGGTGGATCGGGTCGGCTTGGCCTCTGTAACGAATCTAGCCACTTCTCTCAGCCTCTTCTTCTAGGACGCTCCGCGAGGGTTACCCTTACATGTCATCTTCCCCCTCAATCGGGAGCAGTCGTAACGCCGTAAGAGTATGCGTTCTTTCTTTATTCATACATTTCTTTCTAGATGCTTTGAATAGTAAGGAAGTCAGTCAACTGGAAGTAGCTTGATATAATTGTAGTCTTCGCTTGTTAAGCATATAGCTAGTCTTCTTTCTGAGCGAATGCTTACCTCAGGGCATCTCGTATAAGTCCTATGGTGATAAAGCTATTCGTGTGAAAGAAAGAAGTGCATGGATGAAATTTCCATGAGGAAGAATCCACGGGGTGGCATTAAGTAGTATGTCAATTGAAGGGCTTTCTTCAGAAAGGCAGTTTTCACTGTTAATCTTATCTTTGGAAGACCCCAATACCTGTAGAAAAAGGCCCTCTCGGAAAGACCAGACCCTGAACGCAAGGGAAGTGGTTGTTCCTTTCGGAGGTAGAAATCATGCACTCTTGATGACAAGAAGTAGACAAAAAACAGTTATAAGGGTAGAAGAAGTGTGGCACCGAAGGAGCCGGAGGATGCATACCATTTCAGATTCAGTAAAAACACTAAAAAGTAGGGCACTAAAGGAACACAAAAAATGTGAGTTTCAAGAGCCGAATTAACCATTTCGGATGCAAATGACCGATCAAACAGGTGACACATGACCTCAAACATGAGGCATAGGGGCCACCTATCCGTTGCCGACTTTAAGTCAAAACAATGGCAACACGTTTGACCAATCGGGCAAGGGTGCCTCTTAAACGTACCATCGGTCGGTAATTTACGTAAGACAGCTATTAGCCAGTCATGTACTGGTTTAAGTAAGCGCTGGTTTACAAAATTTCCATGGACTGTGTTTTGGTTGATACCGTCTTCCATCCAAGTTGGCTCCCAAGGGATCCCTTGATTAAGGGGAATATATTGGTGCCAAGGCGCGTAGCGTCGAAACAGTTCTTTAAGGGAACACACCCGTGAATATGTTCGACCTACGTCGATAACTGGTTGGTAAAAATTAAAAAATGTACTCTTATCAAGCTTCTTAGCCTGTAACACTATTCGATACAGTGATAAAAAGGAGAAGTACATCCTAACAATTTCATCAGCCTTAATCGTCTCCACGTCTAATCGCCTTTCTTCGATGAAAGGGTTGAATTATACCGGAGAAGCCCACGACGAGTGAGGGATACAGGGACTGGTAAAAGAGAGGCTTTCTGATAATCACTACCATAGGCGATCATCAGGGATGATGAACACTGCTTAAGATAGAGCGCAGTGGTCAAGAATCATCCACCTTTCCTTTCCTAACCATCCGGACAACCTCACAAGCAAACAGGTGTCTGGCAATACACCGTTCCTTAGCGAGACCATCGAAGAGGCTGAGTTGTATATAAGGATACCCATTATATTCCGAGAGCTTTCTAAAAATCTCTGCCGCCGGATGGGTGACCAATCTAATCAATACATCAGTCCATTCCCTAATGATAAAGTACACTTCTGAAATACAACTTAGCTCTCGTCCTGAATCAAGCCAGGTCTTTGCTATCTTGTCTTGAATTGCATCTGTCTCAGAAATTTGATTCATTTATAAGTTTTTCCAGGATAAAGTCCACCTCCCCCTATCTACTACTTTTCTTTTGGGAGGCGAAAGGCGAAGCTTTACGAATTCTCAATACATGGAGAAATAGGAAAAAGAAAGAGAGTTGTTTCGCTTGTGTAACGAGTCCTAACTGCTAGCAGTCGACTCGTGCCTAAAGCATGAAATATCACATTTTCATTCTGCTTTTTCAGTAAGCGAATGGTCTCCGGGAGAGAGGAAAGCGGAACTTTAGATGGCAGTGGGTTTGGGTGAGGCAGCAAAGTCATCGTAGTAGTTGCTAGCCCCGTGAAGTTTCGAAAGGACTTTATTTCTTTGGTTATAGAATTAATTGATTGAGCCGATGTGACTAGGGCCAGGACGATCGGATGGCCATTCCGAAGTGATCTATTATATTAATATATAATATATGGATCTTGCCGGATAAGAATAGATCCCGAATAACTGATCTTGCATAACAACCAATTCGCCCCTTTCCCTATCCATTGGTCAAGCCGCTTCGTCCCTCCTCATACTCGTAAGTTTCGACGCAATGAGGATTTCTCTCGTTCGGAAGGGCCCCCGCTGCTTTTTAGGTCGTATGGTAGGTTGAATCTTATTAAAGCTGTTTGTCCTTCTGTTTCTTTGTCTGTCTCTGCCTCGCTCAACCATATGGGGAGGTTCTGAAAGAAAGGTGTCATCATCGAAACGAAGTGCAATTTACCAGGAATTCCGCAATCATGTTTTCACTAGGCTGGCTCTCTTCTCCTTTTTCAAGGAAATCCATCTTCCTGCGCTTTTGAATACAAAACTGGTACACATTGGATGTACAGGCTGCCATTCAAGGGTCAATGCTCGGCTTCCGCTCCAACAACTTCACGGTCAACTTCCTGCGGTTGGGACTTTTCGCTTCCTTTGAGTCGGCTTGTCCGTTCTGTAGAGGTTTGTTTTCCCAAGGCGAGCTTTACTTTACGACGAGAGCGGCACGGAAGGGCTTTGGTCAATGGATGGATTTCATAGAAGGCCAGAAGGCCAAGAAAACAGTACAGCAGGCCCAAAAGCCCAAAGCAACAGGACAAGGATCTCGTGGACAGGCCCACAAGAACCAATAAGCAGTAAATAAACAGAGGCATAACTACTGAACCGTGCCGATACAAACAAGGTAGCTCAGAGAGAAAACCCCCAATGGGAAAGAAAAACTTAACAAAAGTAAAAACTCAGACCAAGATGGGTCGGAGGACCAGGTAATCCATCAGCAGTAAGAACGCGAAGCAGGGAAGGTGGTGGTCTGTCGACCCAACATTGAAGTCCCACCTCCCGATCGGCAAGCGAGGCGGCGGCAGAATTCGCTTCTCTTGGAACCCAGTTCCAGTGAACCTCAGAGAATTCCGACTGCTTTTTCCTGATCATGCGG